AGCAATCCCAAAGTTTCTTTTTGATCCAACCAAAAAGGGAAAAATTTGGTTTTTTTTTTGCACTCTTTTTTTTATAACTTAAAAATGGTTAAGAGACTTTCGGTGTGAAAACAACCAAGTTTGTAACGCTGAATTGGACTTCCGATAGATAAGAGAAAATCGGAAATATCTTTTATCTCATACTACTCTCTCGATACATAATCGAATCTTTTGAAAAAAACAATGCAAAAATTTTTCATATCGAATTCGAAGTGCCATGCTATTATTACTTAATATTCATATGGCGAAGGCATAGTTTTACTTTTTCGCTCAAATAAAAAACCCCATTGGCGCCAAGCGTGAGGGAATGCTAGACGTTTGGTAATTTCTCCTCCAACCAGGATAAAAGATCCCATTGACGCGGCTAATCCCATGCATATTGTATGGACCTCTGGTCGCACAAATTGCATAGTATCATAAACAGCGACTCCGGGTATTACCCATCCGCCAGGAGAGTTTATAAACAAATACAGATCTTTGGTATCATCCTCGATACTGAGATATACCATAAGACCGATAAGTTGATTCGAGATCTCGCTATCAACTTCTTGGCCTAAAAAAAGTAATCTTTCTCGATAAAGTCGGTTGAGTAGGGCAAAATTGTATCCCTTAGGAACCGTACATGCATCTTTTGGTGCATACGGTTCAAAAAAAAATAGCGAAAAAAAAAGAATCAATGTATAGATTAAGGGCTTTTTCTTCGATTTTTCAATAAAGACGAATTTTTTTTCTTCTTTATTATATAATAGAAAAACTTATCGAATTCACTTTTCATTGATGTATTGTTTCATCGAGATTCAATCCAAATCACGATGGTATTTTCTTGTTCCTGAATGGGTCTCTTTCATCTTTTTAGGTTTATGCTCTACTCCGGGTAAAGATTAACCCCGTTTTGATTTGCACATATAGGACAAATCTTCTCACCACCATTTCTTTTTGGTATGACTTTCCAAATAACAAACAGGAATCGTTTAGGATACACGTAGTAATCCTAGATATATTACCAATTGGGTTTTTTCTAAACGGAGCCTGGATACTTCATTTTTTTAGTCCAATCAAAGTAAACCATAAATTATTCAAATTGATAATAGTACTATGAATTCCTCCAAACAATGCATCTAATTGCACTTCACGCTCCAATTTATGGATGATTCCATTTCTACTTCTTGGGCGAAACAGAGGATATCTCGATCGGGGGAGAGAACGGGGAAATCCCATATGACCCAATATATCTCACAAGTCGCACTATACGTCAACCCAAGATGCATCTTCCTCTCCAGGACTTCGGAAAGGTACTTTTGGAACACCAATAGGCATAAATTGAAAGAAAAAAGAACTAAATCCTATATTTCACTTTGATGTGGAAACGTAATAATGTGGTTTTATTGTCTTTAGAATACTGTCTTTATCATATTTATTTTATCCATAGATTAGCAAAATTTAGAAAGAAAGAAAAAAAAAATAAAGGAAATTTTTTACGAACAGGCCTTTCGAATGATAAACGCATTTACTCATAGAAAGTGGTATCAATCCACCATTGCGTATTGGTACTTATCGAGTATAGAATAAATCTGCTTCTCTTTGTTCTTACGAACAGAATTGTTCCATTATTTGGAACACAATAGAATATAGAATAAATAACCCTTATTAGGAAATAATCCACTGAACAGGGGAAGTCCGCAGCATAGTCATAGTATATTCCAATGCAATAAAGTTACGTAGTGTTTATTTTTCTTTGATAAAGGGGTATTTTCCATGGGTTTGCCTTGGTATCGTGTTCATACCGTTGTATTGAATGATCCCGGCCGATTGCTTTCCGTTCATATAATGCATACAGCTCTGGTTGCTGGTTGGGCGGGTTCGATGGCTCTCTATGAATTAGCAGTTTTTGATCCTTCTGACCCCGTTCTTGATCCAATGTGGAGACAAGGTATGTTCGTTATACCCTTCATGACTCGTTTAGGAATAACCAATTCGTGGGGGGGTTGGAGTATCACAGGAGGGACTGTAACGAATACAGGGGTTTGGAGTTACGAAGGTGTAGCTGGGGCACATATTTTATTTTCTGGCTTATGCTTTTTGGCAGCTATCTGGCATTGGGTCTATTGGGATCTAGAAATATTTTCTGATGAACGTACAGGAAAACCTTCTTTGGATTTGCCCAAGATCTTTGGAATTCATTTATTTCTCTCCGGGGTGGCTTGCTTTGGTTTTGGTGCATTTCATGTAACAGGCCTGTATGGTCCTGGAATATGGGTGTCTGATCCTTACGGACTAACGGGAAAAGTACAACCTGTAAATCCGGCGTGGGGCGTGGAGGGTTTTGATCCTTTTGTTCCGGGAGGAATAGCTTCTCATCATATTGCAGCCGGTACATTGGGCATATTAGCGGGTCTATTCCATCTTAGCGTTCGACCGCCACAACGTCTATACAAAGGATTACGTATGGGAAATATTGAAA